CCAAGAATGGCTCTTAATAATCTATCCTCTGGAGCATACGAGGATTCGTTTGCCGTCTGAGGCCTTAATTTTCCTACTAAAATATCACCTGTTTCTACCCAAGATCCCAGCATCACAACTCCATTTCTGTCTAAATTGCGGAGTAAATGAGCCTCTAGATGTGGTATTTCCCTAGTGATTCTTTCAGGTCCTTGGCTTGTCATATGAGTCTGAATTTCATATTTCCGTATGTGAAAAGAAGTATAAATATCTTCATATACCAAACGTTCACTAATTAGTACTGCGTCTTCAAAATTGTAACCTTCCCATGGCATATAAGCTACTAATACGTTTTTTCCTAAAGTGAGTTCTCCACCAACTGTAGCCGCACCGTTCGCTAAAATTTGTCCCTTTTTAATGCATTTACCTCGCGAAACCTGAGGTTTTTGATGCATACAAGTATTTTTGTTGGAACGTTGACAGATAACTAATGGAATACTTATAGTAGTGTCTCCATTACTTGCAAAAATAATCTTGTGAGGATCAGTATAAATGATCTTTCCCTCGTGTTCGGCTATAGCAGAAACCCCCGAATCTAGAGCCGTTTGACGTTCCAGTCCAGTTCCAACAATGCACCTCTCGGACTGAGAAAGCGGAACTGCTTGGCGCTGCATATTAGAACTCATTAAAGCCCGATTCGCATCATTATGCTCGATAAAAGGAATGAGAGAAGCTCCAATAGAAAAATATTGGAAGGGAAAAATACTTCTAAGATGAATCTGTTCCCATGCAATAGTCAGGAACTCTTGACGGTATCGAGCTGGAACAACCTGTTCTTCCTGAATACTCTGATTCAAGGCCAAAGAATTTCCAGCTGCTACCCTATAATATTCATCTCTATTTGGTGATAAATAAACTATCTGTGCCTCCTTTTTTGATCTTTCAGATATTTCATAAAACGGACTCTTTATGGATCCCCAATGGCCAATCCTCACATGAATGGCTAAGGATCCAATAAGTCCAACATTGATTCCTTCGGACGTATCAATTGGACAAATACGTCCGTAGTGGCTAGGATGAATATCTCGTATCCGAAAACTAGCAGTTTTACCCGTCAATCCTCCAGGACCCAAATAACTCAATTTTCGCCCATGAACAATTTGTGTCAATGGATTAGTTCGATCCAAAACTTGAGATAAAGGATGTAGGCCAAAAAACGATTCATAAGTGGTTGTTAATGAAGTTGAAGTTACCAAATTTTGAGGAGTCGGTATCAATTTATGACGAATTGCTCCAGATATAGTTCCTCGAACTGCGTTTTCTAAACGAACAAGAGCCAGTCCAAATTGATCCTGTAACAAGTCCGCTATAGAACGAATACGTTTATTTTTCAAGTGATTCATATCATCAAGTGTACCCATTCCAAATTTCATTCCGATCAAATGATCCACAGCAGCCAATACATCTCGTGGTAACAAAAATGTATTGTTCTGAGGTATATCAAGATTCAGTCTACGGTTCATATTTCGTCGACCAATCCTTCCTAATTCACATCTTTGTTGAAAAAATTTCTTTTGTAATTCCTTACATAAGGACTCAGAAAATATCGGATCCCCGCCTACACAAGCAAATTGTTGATAAAATTCCAAAATAGCACTTTCTTTTGACCCAATCTTTTTTTTCTCCTTATCATTCAGATTAAGGAAAGACAAGAAAATTTCAGGGTAACAAACATTATCCAGAATTTCTCTTAGATTCGAACCCATAGCCGATGATAGAACTAGAATAGATATTTTTTGTTTCCTACTCACACGGGCCCATATCCTTGATTTTCTATCAATCTCTAATTCTGATCTCCCTCCCCAATCTGATATTATGGTGCTGGTATAGACAGAAATTCCGTTATGGTCCAATTCTGAACGGTAGTAAATACCAGGACTTTGCAATATTTGATTGATCACAATTCTGTATATTCCATTTACTATAAAGGTTCCCAAGGAATTCATTATTGGAATGTTTCCAATAAAAATGGTTTCTTCTTGCATATCTCTACCGGTTTTCCAAATTAATCCCGCGGGTACATATAATTCAGAAGAATATGTGAGTGATTCATACACAGCATTTCTTTCGTTTATCAAGGGTTCCACCAATTGATATCTTTCTACAAATAATTTAAATTCAATTTCTTGATCTGTGTCTTCAATTTTCGGAAACTTATGAAATTCTTCCGCCAAGCCCTCATTAATAAACCTACAAAATCCCTCAAATTGGATCTGACTAAATCCAGGTATTGTGGACATTCCCTCATTTCCATCATTCCAGAGCATCTTAATTTTCAGTTTCCCCTTTATCGAAAAATCCCATTATTAGCTCACTATTTATCGATCCATATGGTTCGATTTCGCAATGATGGAATGTATATTCTGTTTACTGAATCACATGAAATTTTAGACAACCCCGTAAATGTACTTCATACGTATGAGAACGGAAATGAGACAGAGGAATGAAGAGCATTTTCGACGCAAGACAAGTTCGAATTTGCGACAGGTACAAATGGAAATGAATTTATAAAGCATTCCCAGAATAATTCCGCCACTTACATTTATGGAGTCTTATATAGAATATAAAAATTCATCCAACTTCTACCTATTATTATGATAATACGATTAGATTGATTGGGTACCAAAAAAATAAATGGATTCAGAATGAAATCGAATCTCTATGAATGAGATAAAGAAAGCCAGTAGTAATATGGTTTCCCCTTTAGTTAAAGTTAATTTTATTTCATGTTGAAAAAAAATTTCGGATTTTTTTACTTTTACTATATATAAAATATAAATATAACTTTTACTTTTTACTATATCTTTTTACTATATAATATAAATATAATATAAATATAATTTGACTTTTACTATATATAATATATAGATTTATGGAATATGATTGAATTGCATAATAGGAATAATATTTCCTAAGTAAAGTATATGCCGGTATAGCTATCCACCTATCCACATATCTCATCTCATCTTTTTTTTATAGCAATTTTGCTTGTGGCAACAGAAGTCAGGTCACATTATATCATAATTTCTACTTTTTCTATTGTATTATAGAAAACGAAAAAAAAACACGACGATTCCCTATAAGAATATGGGATATGTACATAAAAAAGACTCGTCCCGGTCCCGGTATATGTGTAACAATTTTTGTTTTTGGGGTGTGGGTTTACATATACACATATCATATATATTGTTATATTTAAATTAATTTGTTATGCCAGTAAGGAAAGGCAATAATTTGAGATACAAATTGAAGAACTTTTCACTAATTCAAAAAAAAATAGTTAATGGTTCCAATTTGCATTAAATTTTTCAGTCTGTGACCGAAAATCCATTTTTTACCTTCTCAATGGAAAGAGAAGGGGGAGTTTTTAAGGGGTGTGATAACCAATCGAAGAGAATAATTTAGTAATAGAATCTTAGTAAAAGAATATGGATGAATACTCTTTTTTTACCTATTTTATATTTTTTTTGAGATTTGTATCGGATTTGGCGACATGGCCAAGTGGTAAGGCAGGGGACTGCAAATCCTTTATCCCCAGTTCAAATCTGGGTGTCGCCTGATCAACAAAAAACGGGGGATTTCTTATTCTACTGATTTAATTCGACGAATTTTGTCCCCGGAGCCGGAGAAGTATAAGCCTATCAATAGTTTTTTTTCTCAAAATCTGGTCCTTGGGTGTGACTCAAACCGATACAAATAGGGATGAAGTGAGTCTTATTTAGTAATATGATTGACTTTCGCTATTTTTTTTTAATAGTGAGAGTCAATTCTGGAATTCAGAACGACGAAAATCAGAGGTCGAAAGTATCCAAAGGTTCCTAAAAGACAATCCATTTTTCTCCTAGGATTGAAGAAGAGATTGTACGAAAGAGTATCAAGAATTCCTAATTATTTTTTACTACCATTACTAAAATTGTGTCTACTGACTCCATCTGGAATTAGATTGTATAGGCTGATGAGAAATCCATTTAAGAGTTGTGGAAAGGATTGAAGAAACTTTATATCCAGACTCACGAGGGTCTCTGAGTAATCAAACATTCAATCAGGATAGTCGGTCAACTCTTATTTTTATAGAGTAAAAGTAAAAGTCGAAAAAAAAAGGGTAACAAACAATAGGTCTTAGTATTCCCACATGTTTCATTTCATTAGGATAGAAGTATTCCTTTGCTATCTAATTTTTCAAGAAAAGGTATGTGTATCATATCTGTACTTAATACTTATACTTCAAAATTCTACCAGAAATCTTAGAATATTGTTACAAGTAGATTCATTGGATTGGTTCATTAATAGCTTTAAGTCAGAATTATATTTTGACTCTGCGCCATTAATTCCACTATGATTATTGATCAATAATTAAATAATTCCTTCATAGAGATAGGAGACATAATTCATATGGATATTGTAAGTCTCGCTTGGGCTGCTTTAATGGTAGTCTTTACATTTTCCCTCTCACTTGTAGTATGGGGAAGGAGTGGACTTTAGGGAGGGGTACTACTAGTTTTTTAATTTAATTGTATGAATTGTTTAATTGAGCGTTTTGCGAAGCTTTTTCTTTTTTAAGAATGTCTCTGTTTCAAAATTATACTGAAATACAATAATGAATAAGAAAATACAATAATGAATAATAACCATTCGATCAAACAATGAATGATTACTTTACTATAGTTCTATTTCGAAACTCAAATCTACGCATGATAGGAAAATTTTTTCAACCGGATTCTTCCTAAACATTCTATTTTAATAAACCAGTTCTTACCAGAATTATGGATATTACAATGAACAAAAACCAGAAATGGGTTTTTTATTTTTTTCTTTATTTGTTTCCCTCTTTTTTTACTTTTACTGTTCTAAGAGAACATAAAGTCGTTCCGCTAATCTAATTAGATTATGGCAATACATACTTTCTATTGGAAGTGACTAGTTGTTGTCCAAACCAAAGAAAAGAAGTTCTACACATAAGAAGATTAGATCCTTCTTTCGTTGCACGATTCACGTATTGTGTATTTCACCTTTCTTTTAGACTCCTCTCCATTTTTTATGCTTTTTTGACTCATCTCATGTCTTAAGCATAAAAAATGGAATGGAGTCTACTCTATTCTATTAACCTATTCCCTTTTACAAATCTGAATAAATTATCATAGAATAGAACTCCGCGGATCATGTTTTCTGTTAATGGATCAAGCAATAGCTTCTTGTGGTGGGAAATCTAAAAAAAGAAAAAGATTCTTTGGTTTCGTTTTCTTTTCTCTTTTTTTATTTATTTTTAAATTTCTAATAGATTAGTATACGCCCATATTATTCTTGCTCCATTGATTCTTTTGATGGATCTCAGGATCTATCCTATATAAATAAATTCTAAAATAGGTTAAGAATTAGAACAGTTGGCCTTCGATTATTTTGGATCGATCGAAATACACACAGGTAAATGTAGCCAAAAAAAAAAAGAATTGGACTGCTATTTTGATGTACTATTTAGATATACATCTAATCCATGTACATACATATTGTATATTGATCTAGATATGGGCTTTTTTTATAGGAAAAAGTCTATATCCGTATACAATACAATTTTCTATGAAAATAATGAATATGATAATATATACTATATAATAGTATATAACTATACCATACTATCTAGGTTTAGATACTACTATCTCAGATACTTATGATTCCAGCCAGATCATTTCGTTTAAGACTTGAAGTTTGAATTCCTTTCTTCAATCATTGATAAGAAATAATAATTCAAGTTTCAATCAAATTAGTCATTTTGACTGACTGTTTTTACGTAGATGATAAGTAAAAAAGCAGTAGGAACTAGAATGAACAGTGCAGTAGCAATAAATGCGAGAATATTTACTTCCATAATCTCATTTTTTTTTTACTTCGCAATAACTCGGGATCTAATCCCATAGAGATGAGAAATTGGATTCCTGTAAATTCAATGGGATGAATTGCATCCTGATGATACTGAATCGGATCAGTATTATGAATAACAATATATGATCTATCAAATAAATTCATCGTCGAGAATTGAATAGTATAACATAGTAAGATCCTTTATCTATACTAAATCTGAAAAAGGATTCTTTATTGGATCAGGAAATTTACATCCTTTTCCACTTTTTCTTTTCTATAAATAACCCAACCCTATCGTCTTCCCTATATATTCCTCCTTCGTTATATTATACTTATACATACAATTATGAGGTATTATATGACTAGTATGGTATTCTATGGATGATACACAGATCCAAAGAAAAGAGTAGGAGTGAGATGGAAAAAGGACGAGTTAAGTAGAAAAAATCGAATATAATTTCAATGAATAAAATAAAAAAGGAGTGTTACTCGTTCTCCTCTTTTATTTTATTAGTATTTCTTCCTTCAATTGGGACTGGAACTGGAAGGCATACATAAAAAATTGAGTGTGCAATTTAGTTTATTTGAATGAAAATGAGATAGATTGTTTCCAATTAGTCATTGAGGATACCCCCCCCAAAAAAAGTTGGAGCTCAAAGGGGTTTTCATTTACCCTGACGAGTACTCTGTCGAGGCACTTATGTTAAGTTCGTTGTGTCTCGTACAATAAACGAATACAATTTGCATATGTACTCCGGTAAAAAGGGGTACTCTTTTCTATTTTATTCATCAAGAATATTGAAAAACAAAAGTGGACAAGTATCTCTTAAATTCAAATAGTAAAGTAAATATAAGAATACTACCGATTGTACGAATCTAACTATTATGTTATGTCTCTCTCTTATCAATCGGCACTAATGAAAGAAATGGAAATTCCCGTATTTGTCTGATGATAAATACGAAATAAAAACAAAAGAAATAGGGATCCCGCTGGGTATTAGCTCTTGCTCCCTCTTTCTTTTTTCACGTTAAATAAATTTATCCATTTATTTAACGGATCGGATCCTAGTTCGGGACTGACGGGGCTCGAACCCGCAGCTTCCGCCTTGACAGGGCGGTGCTCTGACCAATTGAACTACAATCCCAGCGAGGTGTATGGTATACATATTCTTCTTAATGGTTTTATTTTTGATGGTTTTATTCTTAATGGTTTTAAAAAACCATTTTATTTTCTTCGTCGTGTTGTAAGAGAGACATGAATGATATACTAACTGATATTATATACACATAGATATTACACATAGATATGGACTATACTGAAAGTAACACAGATTACTAGTAACCCATGTTTTTTTAGTGCCAAAAATGGATAATCAACCTTTCAACGAGAAAAAACTATTTTTCTTTTCATAATCTTTGATTATGTATTACCAATCTAGAGTCTTAGAAAGATCAGAATGAATCAGAAAAACATGGATACATAAGAAAAAATGCTTGATCCGTAAAAGAGAAGGATTCCATTTTTATGGAGGACAAATTTCTTATATCATTGGTTATATCATATTTATGGAGCGTCAAATTTTTGGGCCGAGCTGGATTTGAACC